GACCCCGTACTACTGAAAGATTTAGTCGTACACTGGAAAGATAGCTCAAAAAGTTCAAAGAATGTTTGGATAATGAGTTTATATGGATCTTTTCCGGTGGAAACCACACATCAAAATGACATTGACAGAAAATGACAAGATAATATTTCCATTTTTTCATCAGAAAAGGGGGATTCTTTGAAGCCAGAATGGATTTACCTTGATATCTAATATAATGTGTGAAAAAATCCTTGAACAAGGATAGGGTGGCCCCAAAATCATTAGCAATGACTTCCGCAAAATATTCTATTTTTCCATAGAAAAATATTCGCTCAAGAAAGACCCGATAAAATGTTGATCGTAAATGAGAGGATTGCTTACGAAGAAAAAAGAAGACGGATTCGTATTCATATATATAAGAGTTATATAGGAATAAGAAAAATCTTGGATTACTTTTCGTAAAAATCGAACTCAATTTCTTTGAAATAATAAACGGGTCCCAATTCCCATACTCGTGAAGAAAGAGTCGTAATAAATGGAAATAGGAGGAGTCTTTCGCCCAGTAACGAATAGTTTGAACCAATTTTTCTAGATGGATGGGATAAGGTATTAGTACATCTAACGTATAATTTAAATGCGACAATTTGCCCTCTAAAAAAGAAAATATTGAATGAATTGATCGTAAATTATGAGATTTTACTATTTTTAACTTTTCTAAAGAAGATACTAATTGTAGGGAAAATGGAATTTCCACAATAACGGAAAAGCCTTCTGATATCATTTTAGAATACAATTTTTTGTTGTATCTAAAAAATCGATTTTGGTTCGAATCATTAAAAGACAAAATAAAGAGATTCTTTTGATATATTCCTGCAATTAAACGTTTTACAATTAGTAAACTAAATTTACTATCATAAGCCATATTTTCGAATACAATCGATCTATTGAAACCACGATCATGAACAAGAGTATAAATATACTCCCGAAACATAAGTGGGTATAGAAAGTCGTTTTTTTGAGATCTATCTAGTTCGAAATATCTTTGATATTTCTCTATTTTCATTTTCAATTCGATTTGATTGAAGCAAAGATAGGCGATTTCTTGGGTTATTAAATGATACATAGTGCGATATCATAAAAACAAAATGGTATAATAGATACCTCAGAAATAGGTTAAGTAAAAGCATCAACGGATTCTCTATCCTTTCCATCTAAATGATTAGAAATCCTTTACTTTTTCAAACCAATCGCTCTTTTGATTTTGGAAAATTTTTGATTATCAATATACTCTTTCTTCTACACATTCAGCCACCCTCCTGGTGTAAAATGGCTAATAGTTAGGACTCATTCAAAAAATAGAAAAGTGGGGTTTTCCACATCAGGCACTCATCGATTTTTAACATCGAATTCAGAATTTAATTGGAAAATCATTCAAATTAAGAATGAGAGCTCCTTTCTTTTTTGTTCCCCTAGAATTTCGAATTCATTTCGAATTGGAGCCGTGGAGCTCTATCCATTTATTTATTAATATTAACTTTAACTCGACCCACCTTTGATTCATTTTGTTATGTTCTACACAAATAATTCAAACAGGGTTTGGAATCGGTCTGGTAAGAATAAAATATTCTCAGAATTCTTCATTAATATGACATGCTATTTTTTCCACTCATTCCTTTTAGGATCAGTCATGGTCTTACAAACCATACCGATGGTATGGACGAATCCTTTCTTCATACAAATGCGTAAAAGCTGTTAGTCGCACTTAAAAGCCGAGTACTCTACCATTGAGTTAGCAACCCAAATAAAAAAATTAGGTTATGGAGATAGAATCAAAATCAAAATAAATAAAACGATTGAATGGTACGACACAATCAAAAAATTAAACTAGCAAGAAATGAACACAAAAAAAATTCGAATCGATCTTGAACAAAAGAAAAAAAGGGGGATAAGATAAAGATAATATAAAAAAAGAATAGAAAAAGTTCTCAAATCAAATAAAAATAGAAAATATAGGTAAAGTGAAAATTGATAGAAAATTTCTTATTTCTTACACTATTCATTGCTTAAGACATTGCTTAAGATTTCTTTTTTTTTTTTCTCTTTCTTTTTATTAATTTATTGAATAGACATATGGATATAACTAAACTATTCTAACAAAAGCCTTCTTAATTTAATATTAAAAATTCTTTCAATTTAATTGAAAATAAAATGGAAAATTTCAAAATTGTATCACAGAAATTTTGACAACCCCATCATTTTTGTTGTATTTGAATGAAGAAAAAAAGCAAAGCTATGAAATAGGGACAAATGGATCCACAAATAAGATCCAATTACCCAGATTGGATTATACCTATCCAATACATTGTTGTCAATATGAATGTAAATGTGTTAAGAAAAAAGACAGAATGAATAAAACAAAAGAATTAACTCAAATACAAATAAATGAATTCCATTTAAAAAAAGAAAATGGACTATCTATCAATTTATTATAGAATAATAAAATAGAATAATAAAGAATCCAAATTAAATGCATAATAAAAAAAACATTATATAGAACACTATTATAGAATATAAGTCGAATAGAAAATAATAAAATAGAAAATAATAAAAACTCAGGACTTGGATTGGCACTACATAGAGAAGATCTACATAGATACAAATAAAAAATCGTAAGTAGAAAAAGAGAATTCAGAAAGAATTCGAAAAAATTTCTCCGAATTATTCGATATTCTCAATATACGAAGACTAAGAAAGCCCAAACAATGAAAAACAACACATTGGAAGATAATGTCAAATTTTCCAATTTTGAGGCTAAATTACTTCATTTAGTTACTTGATTTGTTCCATCCACCTGAATCTTAGTCTTAATTTCGATCACTAAGATAAAAAAAAAATGAAATCATAATCTAATTGACTCTAATTAATTTGATGATTTTTTTGATTTCCTTGACATTCTAATTTTATCTAATTCTAGATACATAACCAGAACTTCAAATCATTTTTATCAAGTTGGAGGAGGAGATAAAACTTATTATATGTTTCTAGGAGCCTTTTATTGACCTCTATCCTCCATGAAGGATTTTTTATTGTCATCAGGATAAGGATTTTGCTGGAGCTTTTCTTTATCTTTTATTAAAGACAATCGAAATTAAATTAGTAATTAATGACGAAATTAAATTAGTAATTAATGAAATATTCAAAAGAGGGTGTAGGTAATTTCTACACATATACACATATACATATATATCTACACATATATCTTTCTATAAGTATACCATAACCATTTTATCTACTATTTCTGATTTCCCTCTCCATTCTATTCATATTCCAGAAATCGCTTTTTTTTCTAACATGAAATGCCTTATCATACCTTTTTTCGTTAGAAAAAAAAATCCCTTTTTTGTTCAAATTCTTTTAATCAACGGTTCCACGTTTCCTTAAAAAAATCGATTTCATTACTATTATTTTATTTGAACACACAATCTTTTGTGAATTTGTGAAAAAGGGATGATTGGTTTCGAGAAAAGTTATTAAAAAATAACTAAAGAAGAATTTCACTTATTATACTGTTAAATCCTCAACAAATGTTAAATCCTCAACAAAAGGTTGTTTAAAAAGACAACTAACTTTTATTTGGTATTTGGAAAATCTTTCTCTTTATTTATATTTATTTAAATTTAGATTAAATATAGAATATATAATATTCTATAAATATAGAATATAGAAAAGCAATATGCTTTGGGACGGAAGGATTCGAACCTTCGAATACCGGGACCAAAACCCGTTGCCTTACCGCTTGGCGACGCCCCATTTCCATTTCTATTTCGATTTAATACTAATTAAGTGGAATATTAATATTAGTATTAATATTGTATTAGTATTAATATTGGTTCTTCGTCAATTACCGGCCAAATATCTCTGAATTGAATTCGCTTATTGTTTGGATTTTGATATGTGTAAATATCGAATTAAACGAAATTTCTTGATCATAATATATAATTCAATTAAGATATTGTATGAAAATAGGATTTCTTCTATTCTTTTCTTTTTTTAATTGAGAATTGAAGGATTTTTGATTGGGTGGATGAGTTGAAAGTTTTTAGTCTACCTTACTTTAAATATCCATTTTATATCAATGGGATATTAATAACTCAGTCAAAAGTCAAAATACAATTATCTTTAGGAAAAAGATGTTTGTTATGCTTAACATTTTTAGTTTAATTTGTATCTGTCTTAATTCTGCCCTTTATTCAAGCAGTTTGTTGTTTACAAAATTGCCAGAAGCATACGCTTTTTTGAATCCAATAGTAGATGTTATGCCAGTAATCCCTCTGTTCTTTTTTTTATTAGCTTTTGTTTGGCAAGCTGCTGTAAGTTTTCGATAAGAGTTTGAATACTGTCCTAGAAGAATTCGTGACTTATTCGAGATAAAATTCTAACAATTTCTAAGATCAGATAAGTCTTCTAATTCTAATAAAAATCCTGAATTCAAACATTGCAATTTTTGTATAGATGCGAAAAATCTGGATTACCCCATTTCCTCATTCTGATTGATTTTCCATTCGATCAAAAGAGACCCCATTCATTGGGTTCCCCACAATCTATCTAATTGTAGGTATGAAAGAAGTATGAAAGAAAATTTTTGGGAATGAAAGACTTGATTCTTATTACAAATAACTTTAGAAATTTTTTTTCTATTTCTATATTTCTAGAAATTTCTAGAAACCGCTTCGTTTCTTGGTGTGAAAATGGAATATGTGATATAAAAAAGGGAATCAGTTTTTTTTTTTTTTTTTTTTTTTGCAAACCAAAAAAAGATCTTGGAGATTATCTAATGTTTAAATTATTTGTTTACATAGTCGTTTACACAGTAGCAATATTCTCTCCAAAAAAAGATCTTGGAGATTATCTAATGCTTAAATTATTTGTTTACACAGTAGTAATATTATTTGTTTCTCTCTTCATCTTCGGATTTTTATCTAATGATCCAGAACGTAATCCTGGACGTGAAGAATAAAATAAAACCAAAATTCCTTGCTTTATTTTTTAATGTTCTTAACATTTTATCTATTTTTATCTTTAATTTAAATAGAATTCTTTAAGAAATTTGAAAGATAAAGTTCTTAAAAACTATTAACAGAACCGGAAAGAGAGGGATTCGAACCCTCGGTACGAAAAACTCATACAACGGATTAGCAATCCGACGCTTTAGTCCACTCAGCCATCTCTCCCAATCGAAAAAAGGGAATTAACATGTTACATTACATTAATGTAATGGGGTTTGTTTGAAAAAGAGAGTCCTTTTGTATCCTCTTTTTTTATTACTTTATTCCTTTTGTTTCGTTTTATTCTATTACTTTTATACTTTATATACCCTATTCTATATTATCATAAAATAGACTATCATATTCTAGTCTATATTATAGACTCTATATTCAAGTCTTTTTTTTTAGATTTTTGAATATCTATAATTTTTGAATATCTATAAAAGTATTGTATAAAAAAGTGTTATAAGAAATTGTATTGTATATGTATAATAAATAGATAAGATAATAAAAAAAATGGAAAAGATATAGAAAAGGTTGATTCTCTAATCAAATCATAAATATAGAAAACTGACCTCAGTAATCCTTGTCATTTCTTTTCGATTTCGAGTAGGGCTCGAAAAAGATATCTCTAACTCAATATTGCAATTAACCAATCAATATCATATATCAATCAATATATAAAATATTGATTGATATATGATATGAAAAATAGCAAATAGAAAGTAGAAAGAAAAAAAAACGACCCCTTTTTCACGGCTTAGCTCGCGATGGGGGCTATTTTGTCAAATATCATAAAGGATAATTCTTTTTATTTGATTCGAAAAACAAATACTTGTTTTCCTAATCTCATTAGATTCCCTGAAGAAATACAATACCCCAACGCTCTAATTTTTCTCATTTTTTTTTTTCGAATTCTTTTCTGATTCTACCTTAATTATGATTATGCCCGATTCTCTTACTCGACAAAAAGTTTCTATATATACAATAATGGCATCATAGCGGGTATAGTTTAGTGGTAAAAGTGTGATTCGTTCCATTAACCCTACATAGTTAAGGGGTCCCCCGGCGCATATTCCGATCAAAAACTTTATTTCTTAAAAGGATTTAATCCTTTACCTCTCAATGAAAAATTCGAGTAAGAATATCAATTCTCGTGATTTGTATTCAAGAGTCAATTAGAAATTGAAAACTTGGATTATGAGATTACGAAACATAATTTTTTTATTGGATAAAAACTTCCAATTGAACGAGTATGAATAAAGGACCTATGGATAAAGATAGAAAAGTGGATTTCTAATCGTAACTAAATCTTCAATTTTCCGTTTTTTATATAGTTGGGTGAGATTGAAGCAAAATAAGTATTTAAAGGATGACTTTGGTTTACTATAGACATCAATATCATGTTTTGACTCGGTAGAAACAAAAATCTTTTCCTAAAGATTCTCTTAAATTCAATAATTAAATAGAAATAGAAATAAAGAACGAAATAACTAGAAAGATTATTTGAATTCCCCTCGTCTAGAGGGATCATCTAGAAAGCGCGTTTTTTGAATGCATTCAAAAAAAAGGGGGCTGACATAGATGTTATGGATAGATGCTTTGGGCCGCATTTTTTTTCCCTCACGCCCGAGGCTGGAATTTTTTCCATATTTCATAAAGGAGCCGAATGAAAGAAAAGTTTCATGTTCGGTTTTGAATTAGAGACGTTAAAGATGATAAATCAACGTCGACTATAACCCCTAGCCTTCCAAGCTAACGATGCGGGTTCGATTCCCGCTACCCGCTCTGGATCTCTATACTATATTATATACTCATTATATACTTTCTAAATTATTAGAATAAAATTGAATAGAATTCATAGAATAGAATTTTCTCTAATTTGAATACAAATTGATTGTATTCAAATTAGAGAAAATTCTGGTATAAAAAAGCCTATCTTATATCTATTATACTACCATAGATATAGAAGTCGGGTATATATACTTTCGATATTATTATGATAATATCTCGCTCCTTTCAATTCCATTTCATATAGAATATATGTATTAGCGGATATATTATTATTATCAGAAGATCCATATATTAACTATATACTATACTCGACTCAATATTCAATAGATATATATACCTATATCTAGAATAATAGAATGTAATATTAAATATCAAAATAAATATTGATAATAAATAGAATCAATTTGTAGAATCAATTTGAAATTGAAAGAATAAAGAATTAAAAATTCTATTTTAATTAATCTAGAATTTAATAAAATATGAAATTCTCGAAATTTTCTCCCATATTCTTTTTTTTTTATGATCAAGAGATAGAAAAAAATATATAAGATAAGAAAAGAAGAAATTGGAATGGAAAAGCGTCCATTGTCTAATGGATAGGACAGAGGTCTTCTAAACCTTTGGTATAGGTTCAAATCCTATTGGACGCAATATAATATTTATTATATGAAAATTATGAATA